CATCGAAGCTAAAATTGATTATTGTTCCTATACAGTTCGAACTATATACGGGGTATTAGGAATCAAAATTTGGATATTTGTAGACGAAGAATAATAAGTAGACGAAGAATAATAAGACTTTACGTGTTTTTACATTATACCCAGTAATGGACAAAAAAAAGAAAAACCCTTTTATTCTTTTTATGTTCAAGCAAAACAAAAAAAAAAAAAGAGCAATTCTGCAATTCTAGAGGGTTCAATAAAAATTCGATTGATCATTTTATATAATTGCTATGCTTAGTGTGTGACTCGTTGGTTTTTTTAGGGCTAGGATTCAAAAAAACGGACCAGGGCCCAGAGTATGAACTAATAACTATAGCACTAATAACCAACTCATTGCTTCGCATTATCTGGATCCAAAGAACCAGTCAAGATAAAGATATAATATATTGGACATATCGTTGTAGCAACTGAAATCTTTTTTTTGCATAAAGATAAAAAAACCAATCGGATTATCGGATTATTAGTTGTGAAGTTCTAAGTCGGAAAGCAAAATCGAAAAAAAGTATGCGGATAAGTGGAAGGATGAGAGAAAGATAGAACGGAAATATCAATGATATATGATTCCAATATGTAAGGTCGATGAGTCATCTCATAAAACGCAGTGTAATAAAGCATAAATTCAATAATGATTCATGCATAATTAGATGAATCCGCTTATAGAACAAAAAAAATCAAGAGCCTCGAGCCAATAAAGACTGAGAAAATTGACTTAAGAAAAAAGGACTCCGCCGGAAAATTCAGACCTAACCATTAATCGAGAAGCAATGGGAACGATATAACCCGTGAATGCAGAAGGTTCTATTGAAAATGAATCTTAATGATTCATTGGGTGGGATGGCGGAACAAACTAGGGACCTCCTCTTTTATTTTGAGAGGTCATGAACTAACCCTATAACTGAAATGTATATGGAAAGAGTAAATATTCGCCCGCGAAAGTTTTTTTTATTAGATTGATACATTTTTGTCGATCCCATATGATAAAAGGAAAAACAAAAGAAAGATTTTTTTATAACGATAACGTTATAAAATATAAAAAAAGACATTGACATTATCTAGAAATAGAATACATGTTTAATTAAATAATATCTAAACACGCTAGACAAATTTCGAATAGATTAACGAATTGATTAATGAAATGCAATTTCAAAGAATCCTATGATTCAGCATATTATTCATGAAACACATGTATATCTTGATAAAATCTGTTTTAGTTGTTTCATTCGCGAGGAGCTGGATGAGAAGAAACTCTCATGTCCAGTTCTGTAGTAGAGATGGAATTGAAAAAGAACCATCAACTATAACCCAAAAAGAACAAGATTCCGTAAACAACATAGAGGAAGAATGAAAGGAATATCTTATCGAGGTAATCATATTTGTTTCGGTAGATATGCTCTTCAAGCACTTGAACCCGCTTGGATTACATCTAGACAAATCGAAGCAGGGCGCCGAGCAATGACACGAAATGTACGTCGTGGCGGAAAAATATGGGTACGTATATTTCCAGACAAACCAGTTACAGTAAGACCCACGGAAACCCGTATGGGTTCAGGGAAAGGATCCCCAGAATATTGGGTAGCTGTTGTTAAACCGGGTAGAATACTTTATGAAATGGGTGGAGTAGCCGAAAATATAGCTCGAAAGGCTATTTCAATAGCGGCGTCCAAAATGCCTATAAGAACTCAATTCATTATTTCTGGATAGAAATGTAGAACCAAAGGAAAGAAGTCTTGTGTATAAAAAAAACAATTGCAGGGGTTTCTTTCTTTTTTTTTTTTTTTACTTCGTCCTTTGCTTTATTTTACATTAAAAAAAACAGATAAAAAAAAAATGATATGATTCAACCTCAAACCCATTTGAATGTAGCAGACAATAGCGGGGCACGAGAATTGATGTGTATTCGAATAATAGGAGCTAGTAATCGCCAATATGCTCATATTGGTGATGTTATTGTTGCTGTGATAAAAGAAGCAGTACCAAATACGCCTCTAGAAAGATCAGAAGTGATCAGAGCTGTAATTGTACGTACTTGTAAAGAACTCAAACGAGATAACGGTATAATAATACGATATGATGACAATGCTGCAGTTGTCATTGATCAAGAAGGAAATCCAAAAGGAACCCGGGTTTTTGGCGCGATCGCCCGGGAATTGAGACAGTTAAATTTTACTAAAATAGTTTCATTAGCACCTGAGGTATTATAATATGAGACCGTGAGATAGTGATAGTATTTAAATAAAATAGATAAATTAGTAGATTATGTCTCACGCATATACTTTTAAGAATTTTCTTTAATAATTTTTATAAAAAAAAGAACATGCTGATTATATCCAAATTTGGAAGCAACACTAATTTTAGTTTATCATGGGTAAGGACACTATTGCTGACATAATAACTTCTATACGAAATGCTGACATGGATCGAAAGGGAACGGTTCGAATAGCATCTACTAACATGACCCAAAACATTGTTAAAATACTTTTACAAGAGGGTTTTCTCGAAAACGTAAGGAAACTTGTAGAAAATAACAACTATTTTTTGGTTTTAACCCTACGACATAGAAGGAATAGGAAAGGACCGTATAGAACTCTTTTAAATTTAAAACGAATAAGTCGACCTGGTCTCCGAATCTATTCTAACTATCAACGAATTCCTAGAATTTTAGACGGGATGGGGATTGTAATTCTCTCTACTTCTCGGGGTATAATGACAGACCGAGCAGCTCGGCTAGAAGGAATCGGCGGAGAAATTTTGTGCTATATATGGTAAATTTTCTGCTATCCGAATTGTATCTGTAACTTCCTGTTTGTGAAAAAAACGAATAAAAAAGCCAAGTTGTCTAATATCACGCCTTCCTACATTAGTTGATACTTCAAGGAGGGTTTGTCTGGAATAAAAGAAGAAAAATGGATTCATGAAGGTTTAATTACTTAATCACTTCACAATGGTATGTTCGGGGTTCGTTTAAATAATGAAGTCAGATTCTAAGTTCTGTTTCAGGAAGGATCCGACACTCTTTTATACATATACTATCAGGAGATAGAATCAAAATTGAAGTAAGTCGTTATGATTCAAACGGGGGGGGGTGGCGCAGAATTTCTAGACCCACAACAAAGATTCGAATGGTTCGGTGGTTTTTCAAGATTCCTTTCATGAGGATCCAATTCACGGTTCAAAAATTTCAAGAAACTTATTTTCTTCCAATCAGTAAAGTAGATTCGAAATTCAGTTAAGGAATAACAATTATGAAAATAAGAGCCTCCGTTCGTAAAATTTGTGAAAAATGCCGACTGATCCGTAGAAGGGGACGCATTATAGTAATTTGTTCCAACCCGAGACATAAACAAAGACAAGGATAATCTTTCGAAAAGGGACTCTCTAAAGGAACCGATGAACAAATCAAAATAAAAGATCCGTTTTGACATGAAATGGATATATCCATATATCTCTTACTTCTATTTCGGAAATGATAAAATATGGCAAAATCTATACCAAGAAGCGGTTCACGTAGGACTGGACGTGTGGGTTCACGTAAAAGTGCACGGCGAATACCAAAGGGCGTTATTCATGTTCAAGCAAGTTTCAACAACACCATTGTGACAGTTACAGATGTACGGGGTCGGGTTATTTCTTGGTCCTCCGCCGGTACTTGTGGATTCAGGGGTACAAGAAGAGGGACACCTTTTGCTGCTCAAACCGCAGCAGGAAATGCTATTCGAGCAGTAACAGATCAAGGTATGCAACGAGCAGAAGTCATGATAAAAGGTCCGGGTCTCGGAAGAGATGCAGCATTACGCGCTATTCGTCGAAGTGGTATACTTTTAAGTTTCGTAAGGGATGTAACCCCTATGCCACATAATGGCTGCAGACCCCCTAAAAAAAGGCGAGTGTAGAAATAAACATTGAAGAGATTTCAAGAGAAATAAATGACTCAAAAATCTGACAAATAATATTACTATGGTTCGAGAGAAATTAAAAGTATCTACTCGGACACTACAGTGGAAATGTGTTGAATCAAGAGCAGACAGTAAGCGTCTTTATTATGGACGCTTTATTCTGTCTCCACTTATGAAAGGTCAAGCCGACACAATAGGCATTGCGATGCGAAGAGCTTTGCTTGGAGAAATCGAAGGAACATGTATTACACGCGCAAAATCTGAGAAAATCCCGCATGAATATTCTACCATAGTAGGTATTCAAGAATCAGTACATGAAATTTTAATGAATTTGAAAGAAATTGTATTGAGAAGTAATCTATATGGAACTCGTGACGCGCTTATTTGTGTCAAAGGTCCTGGATATGTAACTGCTCAAGACATCCTCTTACCACCTTCTGTGGAAATCGTTGATAATACGCAGCATATAGCTAACCTAACGGAACCAACTGATTTTTGTATTGGATTACAAATTGAAAGGAATCGAGGATATAATATAAAAACACCAAATAACTTTCAAGACGGAAGTTATCCTATAGATGCTATATTCATGCCTGTTCGAAACGCGAATCATAGTATTCATTCTTATGGAAATGGAAATGAAAAACAAGAGATCCTTTTTCTAGAAATATGGACAAATGGAGGTTTAACTCCTAAAGAAGCACTTCATGAAGCCTCCCGGAATTTGATTGATTTATTTATTCCCTTTCTCCAGTCGGCAGAAGAAAACTTACATTTAGAGAACAATCAATACAAGGGTTCTTTACCCGATTTGACTTTTCACGATAGGGTCGCTAAACTAAAGAAAAAGAAAAAAGAAATAGCATGGAAATCCATTTTTATTGACCAATCAGAATTGTCTCCCAGGATCTATAATTGTCTCAAAAAGTCCAATATACATACATTATTTGACCTTTTGAATAACAGTCAAGAAGACCTTATGAAAATTGAGCATTTTCGCATAGAAGATGTAAAACAGATATTGGGCATTTTAGAAAAGAAATAGAAAAGCACTTAACAATTGAT